ATTAGTTATGTCTCAATTTGGATTTTCTTATCTCATTAGGAAAAAACCATTTTATTTGAAATTCAAATTCAAGAATCGTTCATGAATTAATAGTTAACGGTTCCGATTTGTCCTGAATTTTTACTTTTTTGACTGAAAGTGCACGTTTGTTTTTTCAATAGAATTTGTTTTTTCAATAGAAAAAGGGGGGGAAGGATCTCTTTTAAGAATGGGATTAGGGAAAACAGAATTTAAGATACAAACAAATAAAAAAAAAATAAGTTTAGAACCCCCCTTTTTTTGGTTTTGGGGAGGTATTCTCATATATTTATTTTGTATAGTTTTGGCGGCATGGCCGAGCGGTAAGGCGGGGGACTGCAAATCCTTTTTCCCCAGTTCAAATCCGGGTGTCGCCTGATCGACAAAATAGTTTATTCCGTTTTGTTAATATAAAACTTGACAATTTTTTTCCAGCAGAAGCAAGCGGGGGAAAAGGACTCTTGAGACTTGCTTGATTCTAAATTCTAAGCATCTGGAGGTTTTATTCTTTAAAATGCTATAAATCCTTGCGTCTCGGATTCAAGGAAAGATTCTATTAGTGAAAAGGAATCGGTAAATCTTGATATGATAGTCCTTCCACTCCACTACTAATGTAGTGTCCGTCTAATGACTGGGTCTTGAATTAGATTGGATAGGGATAGATCGGACAGGGAATCTAATTCCATTTTTAGTTGGGTAAGGGGTGGAATAAACTTTGTATACAGACTCATGAAAGTATATGAGCGCTCCGACATTTATTCAATATTAGTTAGATTGAATAGCTAATTGGCTTTCTTTTTATTATTTTATTATCATTTTTCTTTTTTATATTTTATATTTTTAATTATATTATTTTATTATTTTAATTATTTTATTATTTTAATTATATTAATTATTTATTTTAATTTTATATTTTAATTTTTAATTTATTCATTTTTTAAATATTTATTAATTTTTAATTTCATTTATTAATTTTTAATTTCATTTTTTAATTTCTTAATTTCATTTTTTAATTTCATATTAATTAATATTAATTTTTGTATTTATGTTATGTATTTAATTATTTATGTTATGTATTTAATATAAATGTTATGTATATTTAATATAAATATGTTATGTTAATATAAATATGTTATGTATATTTAATATAAATGTTATGTATTTAATATCAATTTTATAAAATTAATATCAATTTTATAAAAATAAAAAATATAATATAAAAATAAAAAAAAAATTGAAAGTTAAAGTAAAAAAAATTATTTCTTTTCGGTAACCCCTAGTCAAAGAATTTAATAGGCTAGGCTGTCTTCCGATTGTTTTACAGAGACAATCGGGAGACGGTAAGATCAAATGGAAATAAGAGTATGCGAAGTGATCTATCTTGATTCTATATTTTTTTTACTTAATGAAATGGAGGGCAACAAAATAAAGCATAGGTCTTATTATTCCTACCTGTTAGTAACATTCATTCCCTTAATACTTCCAAGGGTGTCTCTGGATATTTTGTTTGTGCTTAATGTTTTCCGATTATACTAGAAATCATATAAGAACTTGTTAGATGTTCTAATTGGATTTATTGGATTCTTTCGTCAATGGTGTTAGGCCATAATCCCTTTTTGACTCTGTGCCAGCGATTCCACTATTATTAGTGAACAATAACAATAATGAAATAATTCCTTCATATTGATAGAGATAGGAGACATAATTTACATGGATATAGTAAGTCTCGCTTGGGCTGCTTTAATGGTAGTCTTTACATTTTCCCTTTCACTCGTAGTATGGGGAAGAAGTGGACTCTAAAGGTACTACTAATTGAGTTGAGGGAAAAAACTCAAATCAAACTGTATCAATTGTTTTATAGACGGGTTCTGAAATTTTTTTATTTTTAATTTTTATTAATTCAATTTCTAAATTGAATTAAAAAATATCTGCATTTCGGAATTATAGTGTATTCGAGTGGAGTAATGTATTCTATGGATAATATAGAAATAGAAAATACTCTTTCAATCAAACAAAGATTTGAATTATTCCCATGTTCGTATTTTTAAAGTCAAGGGAATACAAATAATAGGAAATTTATTCCAACCGAATTCTTTTTCAAATTTCTATTTCGATGAACTGGCTCTTACCAAAGTTATATATGGACAATGAGGAACCGCGGAACCCTTTTTTTATTTATTTTTTTATCCCCCCCCTTTTTATTTTCACTTTTTTCAAAGAGAAAATAGTTCTGTTATTTTATTAGTTATTAAGCGGATACACACTTTCTATAGGAAAGAAGATAGACATAGTAGTTGTCTAACGAGATACTACACATAATAAGATATTGCCGTTGCGTTGCTTTAGGCGAGTCACATATTACGTGCTTACCGCTTGTTTTATTATTTTAGTTTTGAAATTGGATTTATGCTTTCATTTCATATCATGGTTCAACCGTTAAAAATGGGTTGGGTTTTACTAATCTTTTCGAAATGAGAAAAAGTTTCCCATAGAACCCCTAAATCATCTGTCAACTATTTAATCAATTACTTCTTCGGATAGATGAAACAAAGAAAAAAAGTTGGGACGCTATGTACATTACATATATGTGATTGATATTCTATATATATGAAGATACATATTCATATTGTAGATTGATCCATATTAAACCTCTATCTTTATAGAGTAAAACTTTATACACTACAATAATAGATAGTATGGTAGAAAGAAATAGATTTTTTTTCTTTCTACCATACAATCAGATTTCATAGAATACTGCTGATTCTAGTCCGATCATTTCATTTAAGAGTAAGACACGAAATTGAAATCCTTTTTCATTTTTTTCTTCCATCATTGCATTGATAAGAACTAAGAAGTCAAGTTTAAGTCAAATTAATCACTTTGACTTACCGTTTTTACGTAAATTATAAGTAAGAAGGCAGTAGGAACTAGAATGAACAGTGCAGTAGCAATAAATGCGAGAATATTTACTTCCATAATCTCATCGTTGGATTTCTCTTTAATTCACAATAACTCGGGATTTAATCCCATAGAGATGATAAATCTTTCGTCGGTAAATTCAATGGTATAAATTACATCTCGATGATATCGAATCGGATCAATATCATGAATAACAATATCTCAGCTATCAAATCGATTCATCGTCGAGAATTGAATAGTATAACATAGGAAGATCTTTTATCCATACCAAATTCAAAAATTGTATTTCTGATCCAATCCAAAATTCCTTTACTTTTTTTTATTGGAAGAGTTTGTTTTCTTTCTTCGGCAGAACCTTTACTAAAAAAAAAAGAGAGATCCCTGTTAGGAATGAGATTATGTTTGTTATTTTGACTCCCTTTCACAGAAGAAATGAATTGATGTATTTTTGGATTTCTATCCATCGGGACTGACGGGGCTCGAACCCGAAGCTTCCGCCTTGACAGGGCGGTGCTCTGACCAATTGAACTACAATCCCAGGTAAAAAAAAACGTACAGCATGCATATTCTTACGATTTCATTCAAACCCTTTCTATTCTATTTCGATTTTAGATTAGAATCGTCTTGTTGTAACTGGCAGAGGCGGGACTGATATATTGATATCTATATGGATATGCACTTTGGCGAGATCGACACGGATTACTAGTAATCTGTTCGTTATTGCCAAATCGATTGAAAATCAATCTTTCAATGAATCGAGAAAAAAGACTTATTTACTTAACTTTTACTCCTTTCCTTAGACTTTATACTTACAAATCTTGATATGAATCTAGATTATTAGCAAAATCTGAATTTGTGGAAAAAATACGTAATAAAATAAATAGCGGTAGGGATGTATCAGATTTTTATTCTTCCGTATCAGAGCGCATCGGACATTTCCGGAGAACAACAAATGGTTACATCATTTCATGGTGGATCGGCGAATTATTGGGCCGAGCTGGATTTGAACCAGCGTAGACATATTGCCAACGAATTTACAGTCCGTCCCCATTAACCGCTCGGGCATCGACCCAGGAAGAATCAATTTTCAGTCTTTATTGATAATCCACGATCAACTTCCTTTCGTAGTACCCTACCCCCAGGGGAAGTCGAATCCCCGCTGCCTCCTTGAAAGAGAGATGTCCTGAACCACTAGACGATGGGGGCATACTTGCCCGACCGCCATTATACTATGTTCATAGTATGAACAGTTTTTTGAAATTGTCAATATAATGGAATGATATGACTCGATCAGAAGGATCTTTCCGTCTTTCATAATTCCATAGAATTTTTTGATTCATCATTTTAATTTATAAATTGTTCATTCCAATCGCCACTCTATAATTCTAAAAATAGAAAAAAAAATAAGTAATACGAAAGAAAGATAGGATCCTTTCGGGGAATGATTGGTTTGCTGGAAAAGGCGAGGGGGTTAAACTTCATTTCTTTCACTTTCATTCATTGGTAAGATTCGGTGTTAAGATTCGGTGGGCATATTTCTATCTCACACTAAGCCGGTAAATTAAAAAACGATAATCAATCTGGAAATCTGGGAAGAGGGATAGGGATCAACAAGTTATTGAAAAATTGTTTTTCGATAAGAATTTGGTTGAGGGACAAATTGAATCCATTTATCAACGATTCGATGAATATCTTGGATCTATGTTGAATTGGTGGGTACATGTATCAATCAAATGAATTTCGTTATGATGAGGATCAATTCAATTAGAATCGGTTTTGAAATAATTCATTACATTGATAACATTGATATTTATCAAATCCAATATCAATAAAACATTTTACCTATACTATACTCACTAGGTAAATCAAATTTATTGTTCCTTAATGAGCCGCTATGCGGATAAAATGTATCTATGTACATATATTCTAATTTCATATAATAAGTATATGCAGTAATAAATATATGCAATAGACTCATAGTGGCTAGTTCCTTATTCAGGAATTGAATCAAACGGGGCCCTTTTAACTCAGTGGTAGAGTAACGCCATGGTAAGGCGTAAGTC